CGTCCATTGCGATATATCAAAAATGATTACTTTGACAATGTCGTAAGAAATGAAAATTCACAATTTTTTTTTCAGATATGTCAAAGTGATGGAAAAGAAAGAATATCTTTCACGTATCCACCTAATTTATCTACTTTTCTTAATATGATGGAAAAAAAAATTGATCTCTTCACAAGAGATAAAATCTCCTATAATGAATTGTCTAATTATTGGAGCTCCACTAATAAAGAAAAAAGAAAGAAACTAAGCAATGAATTTTATAAAAGGGCTAAAGTTCTAGATAAGCAATTTCTTCCTATGGATGTATTAGAAAACCGAATTAGATTGTGTAATGATAAGAAGAAAAGAAAATACTTAACTCAAATATATGATCCTTTCTTGAATGGATGCGGTCGTGGACAAATGCTAAACAGTTGGTCACTACCATTTGAAAATGAAATTTTCAAAAGAAATTCCATTTTTATCAATAAGATTCACGGTCTCCTTCTTTCTATTAATAGTAATTATCCAGATCCCGAATTTGAACAGAAAATAAATCCATTTGATAGAAAATCATTATTAAATGAAATTGGTTTTTTTTTTAACTTAATAAGTAAATTTTCGGAAAAATCAGTATCAAGTTTTAATTTTGACAAACTTTATTTATTTCCAGAACATGAACAAGTCAAAATATATTCCGAAGAAAAAAAAAGAAAAAAAAAATTATTATTGGACACAATTGAAAGTGATATAAACCATCACAAAGTACACGAAATAAGTAAAACAGTTCCTATGTGGTCATACAGCTTAATCGACGAATTGGAGGAACTGACGGAAGGAGTAGCACAATCACAGGAACCTCAGATTCGTTCCAGATACGCCCAACCTATAGTGATTTTTAATAGTAAAACAGATAATTTTCTTCAAGGGCCTTCTAATACTGATGACTATGAGGATAGTGATCTTATTTATCAGGACGAATTGTTTTTACTAAATTATTCACGCGAACCGGATTTTTCCCGAGAAATAATCAAAGGATCTATGCGCTCTCTAAGGCGTAAAACAGTGACTTGGAAATTCTTTCAAAGACATGCCAATTCCCCCCTTTTTTTGGACCAAACACAAAAACTTTTTTTGGTTGATCTTTTCGAAGATATAGCCATATTTTTGAAAGAATATTTCAGGAAAAAAGGTACAGACAATTCAGAATTTTTGGCTTTAGAGAAAAGGCTAGAAGAGGATGAAAAAGAGGAAGGAAAAAACGACGACGAAAAAAGACTTAGAGAAATAGAAGAGGCCTGGGAGAGCATTCTTTATGGTCTAATAATTAGAAGCTTTGTAATAATAATCCAATCAATTATTAGAAAATATATTATAATACCTTCATTGATAATAACAAAAAATATCATTCGTATACTATTATTTCAATATCCCGAATGGTCAGAAGATTTTCGAGATTGGAAAAAAGAAGTGCATATTAAATGCACCTATCAGGGCGTTCCAGTATCCCACAAAGGATTGCCACAATACTGGTTCACAGAGGGTCTTCAGATAAGGATCTTATCTCCTTTTGTTTTGAAACCTTGGCACAAATCTAAGCTACGATCTACTGAAAAAAAAAAAAGATCTACTGAAAAAAAAAAAAGATCTACTGAAAAAAACTTCTGGTTTTTAACAGCTTGTGGAACACTAGTGGAATCGTACCTTGATAATTATTTCCCCAATCCATTTTCATTTTTGGGTCCCATTTTAAAAAAAATTAAAAAACAATTGAAAAAAAATTTCAAAAATCGTTTTTTTCTAGTTCTACAAGTTTTAAACGAAAGAAAAAAATGGTTTGTAACTATCTTAAAAGAAATAGAAAAATGGAATATCAAAAGTATTCTATTTAGATTCAAAAATATATCTGAATTGGGTGAAAACAACAAAAATTCAACAATCAGTAAGAATAATCCAATGATTTACGAATCACCCGTTATAATTAACTCTATGAATTGGACAAATAGTTCATTCACAGAAAAAAGGATAAAAGATCTTAATGTTAAAACAAAGACAATCATAACAGAAATAGAAAAAATGACAAACGAAGGGGGGGTTCTAACTTCAGAGAAAAATTTGAATTCTAACAAAACCACTTATGATGCTAAAAGATTCGAATTAAAAAAAAATATTTTGCAAATATTACAAAGAAGAATTGTTCGATTAACCCGTAAATCATATTCTTTTTTCAAATTTTTCATGGAAAGGGTATACATCGATATCCTTTTATGTATCATTGGTATTCCTAGGATCAATATACAACTTTTTCTTGAATCAACAAAAAAGATTGTAACTAAATCCATTTCCAATAAAAAAACAAATGCAGAAAGAATTGATAAAACACATCAAAGTATAATTCCATTTATGTCGATTATACACAAATCTTGTAATATTACGAATACGAATTCAGAGAATTCTTGTGACGTATCTTCTTTGTCACAAGCATATGTATTTTTTAAATTATCACAAATCCAAGTTATTAAGGGATATAAGTATAAGTTAAGATCTATTTTTGAATCTCATGAAAGATCTTTTTTTCTTAAGAATGAAATAAAGAATTATTTTTTTAGAATACAAGGAATATTAAATTCAAAATTAAGACATAAGAACCGTCCCCATTCTGTAATGAATCAATGGACAAATTGGTTAAAGGTTCATTATCAATATGATTTACCTGAGAGCAGATGGTCGAGATTAGTACCACAAAACTGGAGAAATAGAATCAATAAACATCGTGTGGCTCAAAATAAAGATTTAATCAACTATGATTCCTATGACAAAACCCGATTAATTCTTTACAAAAACGAAAACGAACAAGTAGACTTATTAAATTTTCAAAAAAAAATAAAAAAACAATATAGATATGATCTTTTGTCATATAAATATCTTAATTATGCAGATAAGAAAAATTCATATATTTATGGATATAGATCACCATTCCAAACAAACAAAAACCAAACCATTTCTTATAATGACAACACATGTAAAAAAGAATTTTTTGATATAACGGGCGATATCTCTATCAAAAATTATCTAGCAGAAGATGCTATTATAGATATGGAAAAAAATCTGGATAGAAAGTATTTTGATTGGATGGTAATGAATGTAGAAATACCAAATCGTTCTATATCGAAATCGAATCCTAAATCGAAATTTTGGTTCTTTTCAAAATTATCAATATTTTATGATGCATATAAGAAGAATCCTTGGATCGTACCAATAAAATCCCTTTCTTTCCCTTTTTATGTAAAAGATGTTAGTAAAATGAAAAAATATCTTAATTTCGACTTCGACATTCTAAAAGGAGCAAACGAAGAAGCAGATGTGGGTCCATTAGGTCGATATCTATCTCTCTTAAACCAAGCTTATGAAGACTCATACTGGGAAAATGGTTGGAATAGTATAAATCTAGATGATTACATAGATGTAAATCGAAATTACTACCTCAACGATATAAAAGGAGAACAAGAATTCTTACTAGACAAGTATTTGGGTTTTCATTTGAACTTTGATAATTTATTACACGAAAGAATAATGAATCAGATCAAATTTTATTGTATCCTGATTAGATTGAAAAATCTAAAAAAATTTTTTATAAACTCTGTAAAAAAGGGAGAAGTAAGTCTAGATACTATGGCAATTCAAAATTATTCGGATTTACTTCTTACAGAATGTAGCGACAATAAAGAATTGATTGAAAAACAAATATTTTCTTTGGAACCTGTTCGTCTGTCTAGAAAAAACTATGAACAATTTTTTATGTACCAAACCATAAGCCTATCGTTGATTCATAAGAATAAGCGCCAAATTTTTAAAAGAAATCCAGAAAAAGGTCGTGTTGATAAAAAGAATTTAGATAAAAACATTACAAGAACAAGAAATCAAAAGATAACAGAAAATAAAGATAAAAATCATACTGATTTGCTTGTTCCTGAAAATCTTTTGTCCAATAGACGCCGTAGAGAATTGAGAATTCTAATTTGTTTGAATCCTAGAAATACTAGAAACACAATAAATTGCAATGAGAATAAACTAAATACTGGCTGTCAAGTTTTGGCTAAAAATAAAGATCTTGATATAGAAACAAAAAAACTAATGAATTTAAAATTCTTTCTTTGGCCAAATTATAGATTAGAAGATTTAGCTTGTATAAATCGCTATTGGTTTGATACCCAAAATGGAAGCCGTTTCAGTATATTAAGGATACATATGTATCCGCGATTGAAAATTTGATTGATAATCTTCCCATTTATCTTCTATTTAGAATTAGAATAGAATACTTATCTTCACATATCTTATATGTGAAGATAAGATATTATATATTTATAAATGCGCACACGCATCATTGATACTAATTCAATGATTTTAGATAGAAAAATGAATCAAAAAAATCGTCTTCTTTTTTTTTTTTAAGTATACAATAGAATTTTTTATTTTGTGAATCCATAAATATAGTATAGTATTTATATAGATATTTGAATTGGATTGCTTAAGCATAGTAATTAATTTTATTTGAAAAAAAAAAAAAAGAAATTCATAATTATTAAGTAAATTAAGATAATTTAATTAATAATATAAAAAATTAGTGTAATTACTATTACTGATCAATAAAAATATCTATCAAAAAGGGGGGGAGAGGAAAGCTTTCATTTTATTTTATGATAAAAAATTCAATTATACCTGTTATTTCAAACAAAAAAGAAGAAGAAAACCCTGGATCTGTTGAATTTCAAGTAATCAATTTCACTAATAAGATACGAAGACTTACTTCACATTTTGAATTACATCGAAAAGACTATTTATCTCAAAGAGGTTTACGTAAAATTCTGGGAAAACGACAACGACTACTGTCTTATTTGGCAAAGAAAAATCGAATACGTTATAAAAAATTAATAAATCAGTTGGGTATTAGGGAGTCACAAATTCGTTAATTTCAAGAGTCATTTTCAATTATTCGATTTATTAGATCCTGAATTTAGATGAACTTTTTTTTTTACGATTCATGGAAGAATGAATCGAGGAAAAACCTATGAATGTCCCAGCTACAAGAAAAGACCTCATGATAGTCAATATGGGGCCTCAGCACCCATCAATGCATGGTGTTCTTCGACTTATTGTTACTCTGGATGGTGAAGATGTTATTGATTGTGAGCCAATATTGGGTTATTTACACAGAGGGATGGAAAAAATTGCGGAAAACCGGACAATTATCCAATATCTGCCTTATGTAACACGTTGGGATTATTTAGCTACTATGTTCACAGAAGCAATAACCGTAAACGGACCGGAACAATTGGGAAATATTCAAGTACCTAAAAGAGCCAGCTATATCCGAGTAATTATGTTGGAGTTAAGTCGTATAGCTTCTCATCTACTATGGCTCGGACCTTTTATGGCAGATATTGGTGCACAAACCCCTTTTTTCTATATTTTTAGAGAAAGAGAATTAATATATGATCTATTTGAAGCTGCGACAGGTATGAGAATGATGCATAATTTTTTTCGTATCGGAGGCGTAGCGGCTGATCTACCTTATGGTTGGATAGATAAATGTTTTGATTTCTGCAATTATTTTTTAACAAGGGTTGTTGAATATCAAAACCTTATTACGCGAAATCCAATTTTTTTAGAACGGGTTGAGGGAGTAGGTGTTGTTGGTAGAGAGGAAGTAATAAATTGGGGTTTATCAGGACCGATGCTTCGGGCTTCCGGAATAGAATGGGATCTACGTAAAGTAGATAATTATGAATGTTACGAGGAATTTGATTGGGAAGTTCAATGGCAAAAAGAAGGAGATTCATTAGCTCGTTATTTAGTTCGAATTGGTGAAATGACGGAATCCATTAAAATTATTCAGCAGGCTTTGGAAGGAATTCCCGGCGGGCCATATGAAAATTTAGAAATCCGCTGCTTTGAGAGAGAAAAGGAGCCAAAATGGAATGATTTTGAATATCGATTCATTGGTAAAAAATCGTCTCCGACTTTTGAATTGCCGAAACAAGAACTTTATGTAAGAGTTGAGGCTCCCAAAGGAGAATTAGGAATTTTTCTAATAGGAGATCAGAATGGTTTTCCTTGGAGATGGAAAATTCGTCCGCCAGGTTTTATCAATTTGCAAATTCTTCCTCAATTAGTTAAAAGAATGAAATTGGCTGATATTATGACAATACTAGGTAGCATAGATATCATTATGGGAGAAATTGATCGTTGAAATGATAATTGATACAACGGAAATCCAAGATATCCATTCTTTTTCCGGATTGGAATCTTTAAACGAAGTCTATGGAATTCTATGGGTACTTGTACCTATTTTGATTCTTATATTGGGAATCACAATAAGTGTACTAGCAATTGTATGGTTAGAAAGAGAAATATCTGCAGGGATACAACAGCGCATTGGACCCGAATACGCCGGTCCTTTTGGAGTTCTTCAAGCTCTAGCAGACGGAACAAAACTCCTTTTCAAAGAGAATCTTATTCCATCTAGGGGAGATATTCGTTTATTCAGTATTGGACCATCCATATCAGTTATATCAATTCTACTAAGCTATTCAGTAATTCCTTTTGGCTATAACTTTATTTTATCTGATTTCAATATAGGTGTTTTTTTATGGATTGCGATTTCGAGTATTGCTCCCATTGGACTTCTTATGTCAGGATATGGGTCGAATAATAAATATTCCTTTTTGGGTGGTCTACGAGCTGCTGCTCAATCGATTAGTTATGAAATACCATTAACTCTATGTGTCTTATCAATATCTCTACGTGCGATTCGTTGAAACAGAAAGGGCTATTCGATGCGATTGCTATCCTCCTTTCTTTATACTTATACTACTATATAGGAAAGGAGTCGAATAAATTAAATAGATACTTTCATTATCTTAATTTTATTTATTTTTAATTTAACAATTAGGATTGAAGAACTAAATCAGATAGTTATATGAGTGAAATAAAACAGCTTCTATTGAATAGAATTTCAGAATACGATATTACTTCTAGTTAATAGTTAGTATGATGATTTCAAATGGTAGTAAAAATATTGAGTCTCATTTTCTATGTATAAGAATGAAGTGAATTATAAACAGAAGAGGCTATTTAACCCAAGATTGGATAATTAGTCATCCTGTTTTGAAGCGGGCTCAAAAGACCAACCTTATTGAGTTTTAGTTACCATTTTTATGAATTATCATAGATGCATTAACATAAAATAAATAAGGGGTTAATAAAAAAAGAGTGGATGGTTAGAAACACCAAGATACACAAAGGATTAGTAACGCAGATTTTGTAAATTATCCAAAAGAGATTTTACGCATAATAGAAAAAGAATCCTAATTGGGGCTTTAAATTGGTAGAAAAAATCAAGCAGTACTCCCCACAATTCCGATCCAGAGTATGCTTCCATCCACTGATTAAATAAATTACTATCAGGAACGAAAAAATCCTTTGAAATTTTTTAAGTCCCTTTTTAATAGCAAAAAAAAA